CCCCTAGGGAAGATATTAACAGTAGGGAAAATGGAATTTCCACAATGACTGCAAATCCTTCTGATATTATTTGATAATACAAATTCTTCTTGTGCTTGTGCCCAAAAAAGTCATTTTGGTTAGAATGATTAGCAGAAAGAATCAAATAATTCTGTTGATACATTCGGGTAATTAAACGTTTTACAATCAGTAAACTGTATTTCTTGTGGCCTGCATTTTCCAACAAAATAGATTTATTTAAACCATGATCATATGCAAATCCATAAATATATTCCTGAAAGATAAGTGGATAGAAAAAGTTGTGTTGCCAAGACCTATCTAGTTCTATATATCTTTGGAATTCTTCCATTTAAAATTAGACCGAAAACTAAAAAAAAGCAGGGGGTTTCTTGGATTATCAAATGATACATAGTGCGATACAGTCAAAACAAGGTATTCTATTCTGAAATAATAAGTACCTCGGAGACAGATAAATTCATCAACGGATTCTCTATTTTTTTCCATCTAATTCGTTTTTTTATAGGATAACAAAGCAAGATGGTTAGAAATCCTTTATTTTTTCAACCCAATCGCTCTTTTGATTTTGGAAAGGTATCTTTATCAATATACTGTTTCTTCTACACATTCATCTCCATATAGAAAACGGATAATCTAATAGTTAGGATTCACTAAAAACGAAATAATTCACTCGTGGGAGAAGCCTTTCCCGCATCAGGCACTAATTTTTTTTAACGTTTAATTAGATCGGGTAATCATTCAAATTACGAAGATAAGCTCGTTGCTCTTTCTTTCCCTAGAATTTGAACCATAGGGCTCGATCCATTTATTCAATCGACCAAACTTCCGAATTCATTTCGTTCAATTCAAAAAATGTTTGGTACCGATTTGGTACGAATGAAATATTCTCCGAATTCTCGATTGATACGACATGCTCTTTTTTCCATTCATTTCCTTTCAGGATCAGTCGTGGTCTGATAAACTCTACCGATGATGTAGACGAATTCCTTGCTTCATCCAAATATGTAAAAGATCCTAGCCGCACTTAAAAGCCGAGTACTCTACCGTTGAGTTAGCAACCCCCAAAATAGATATGTTATGTAGATACAATCGGGATCAAAATAAAATTCAAATAAAAAACTTTGATTGTAATCTGTAATCAAAATCTTGAATTAGCAATAAATCCAACAAACAAAGTTTTCTAATTGATTCTGAACATAAAAACAAAGAGATCAGATGACAATACAAGAAATTTTTAGATAAAATAAAAAGCATTTCTAGACAAAATATTATCCCTTTTTTTTGAATACAAATTTTGTATCGCAACAAATTCAACGAATCCTTGAATAAAGTAAAAAAAAACCTATGTATTGGGCAGAAGACATACCACTTTTTATTGATTTTTACTTCACGATTGAATTAATTATATTTGTTCAATACACTCTTGTCAATATAAAAAATACAATTACTACAATTACAGTGTAAAAAGAAACAAAATTTCATTTCATAATTTAATAATAATAATTAATAATAAATAGAAATAGTATAGAAATTATGAAATTGAAATATAAAGAGAAAAATATAAGTTAAGTATAACAAAAAAAACTTGTGTTGGATTGGCACTACATAAAAAACTTGTGTTGGATTGGCACTACATAAAAAATCTACATAAATAGATGAATAGAAAAGGAAGAATAAAAAAAGTTATACCAAGCTAGAACCTCATTCTCTCTTTTTTTTTTTATTTCATTAATTGAACTTCCTTTAAGTAAGTCAAAATTCTTTAAAAACCTCTGCCCTCTTTAAAATATCATAAACGGTTTCCGTAGGTTGAGCGCCTTTTTCAAGAAAATATAGAATAGCAGGAACGTTTAAATAAGTTTGATTCCTTATTGGATCATAAAAACCCACTTTTCGCAGATCTCTTCCCTCTCTTCTGGACCGAACATCAATTGCAACGATTCGATAGACGGCTCATTGGGATAGATTAGATCAACGGCAACCCCCCTTGGAAACGTATAGGAAGTTTTCTCCTCGTACGGCTCGAGAAAAATGATTCGAAGTTATGTATTAGAATGGCAAATCAAAAAAGTCCATAAAATCATCAAATGAATTAAATGAAGAATTAAGTCCTTTTTCTTTCCTAAAAAAAGAAAATCATTTGTATACTCATAACTCAAGTTAAATAACTTTACAAATAGCCAAAAAAAAAAAATCCTTTGGCATTTCATTTATTGAGCAGTCTCGAATACCCTTTTTTGTCTCATTTAGAATCGATTTGAATTCTGCATTCTGATTCAAATCCAATTGTTAATTGGTGCGACAATCCAATATGAAAATAGAAAATAAAAGGATGTTTCCTTGTTCCGGAATCTTTTATCTTTGTTTTGAATCATTAGGTTTAGACCTTACTTCGTTGATTTTTAATCCTTTCAAAAATGATAGCAACATACCTTTTTGTTATTTCTTTCTATCAAAGAATCATATGAACGGCGGATTCCCACACGATATATATAATTTTTATCGAAAAGGTTTTATCAATCCCAACAAAATTTCCTTTAAGATTTGAAACTTGCCTGATTGGGGTCCTTTCGGTATCTCTGTCAAAGATATACTTACGAAGTTGTTCCAACTTATTGATTAACATTAACCCTAGACCCTTTCCCCTTAAGAAATGAATCAATACTTTCTACTCGAGCTCCATCATGTACTATTTCCATCACACCCCAACAAAAAATGCGGGTTCGAGTGGAGGAGAACAAAGGATGTCGAGTCAAGAGCATCCCTTAATTAGATTATAGAATGGTGGATATAAGAATCCACAACAGATCATGTCCTTCAAGTCGCACGTTGCTTTCTACCACATCGTTTCAAACGAAGTTTTACCATAACATTCCTCGAATTTGGAACCGCTATGCGGTTGATTAAGTTATAGAATCATGAATAGTCATTAGTTCAGTTAGGACAGTCGGCACATAAGATTTAGAATATATATTAAGTTATTTTTCATTTTTTTTTTTTTCAATTTCAATAATGAAAAAAAATTCCAATTTGTTTTACATCCAATAAAAACAATAAAAATGAAAAAATCGATTGGAAAAATACAATTTCTTTTCCCGGAATGAATAAAAAAATAACAAACTTCCTTCTATTCTATATGAATATGAGGGCCGGGTATATGACACCCCCTTTTTTTGGAATTCAAATTCGTGTAATTTATAAACCCATCTTGCCTAAATCCCCAACAGATTCAGTTGTATCTGCGCGGCATTTGAACACTTATCATCCCTTTTTGTGAATTTGTGAAATTTAAAAAAAGATAAGATTCATTTTGGTTAGAATAATTAGCGGAAAGAATCAAATTCTATCCAATATTACACTTTAGAAACGTAAAAATACAATTTGAATTATTTACTAGAATTACACATGCCCTTACTCTGGGACGGAAGGATTCGAACCTTCGAATAGCGGGACCAAAACCCGACGCCTTACCACTTGGCCACGCCCCACTTTGATTTCTATTCGACACTAATAAAGACTAATGTTGTTATTGATTGTTCGTCAATTCCAGCCAAAATAGCTAAAGAAAAAATTAGATTCTATTGTTAGTATTTTGACGCATGTAGATATAGAATTATCCTGAATTTATTGATCATTACATATAATTACATTAAGATATTGTATGTAAAGTAGAATTTTTTCTATTCTCAAAAGAGAATGGAAAGTTTTTTGGTTGAGTGAGTAAGTTCAAAAAAAAAAAGAAGGATTTTTGATCTTTCTTTTTTTATTTTCTTCATTTTTTCCTTCTATGAAGAACTCAATCAAAATACAATTATCTTAAAAACAAAATGTCTGTTATGCTTAATATCTTAAGTTTGATCTGTCTTAATTCTGCCCTTTATTCGAGTAGTTTTTTCTTAGTAAAATTACCTGAAGCCTACGATTTTTTGAGTCCAATCGTAGATTTTATGCCAGTCATACCTGTACTCTTTTTTCTCTTAGCCTTTGTTTGGCAAGCTGCTGTAAGCTTTCGATGAAATCTTTCATCTTGTCCTAGAAAAATGAATGATTTTTTCGAGAAAAATGATGCGAATACTAATAATTGATAAGATCAGACAAATCTTACAGTATGAACTCTTGATTCAAACATGAGAATTCTTGGATAACCGCGATTCGGATCGCCTCCTTTTACCATTCTAACTATTTTGATTTTCCGTGAATGAAAAACCTTATTGTGATCCTCCACAGGTGGGTATAAAAAAATTCTTTTCGATTTCTAAAAACTACCTTCTTTGGTTTTCGGTATCAAAATAGGATATGCGGTATAAAAATAGATTCTCTATTCTCTTTTTTCAAAAAAAAAAATAATAATAATCTTGGAGATTGTGTAATGCTTACTCTCAAACTCTTTGTTTACACAGTAGTGATATTCTTTGTTTCTCTCTTCATTTTCGGATTTCTATCTAATGATCCAGGACGCAATCCTGGACGCGAAGAATAAAGGGGGGTTTCTTTACTTGATTTTTCATTTTATAAAATTAGAAATAAAAATAGATGAAAAAAAAAAATAGAAAAAAATTCTATTTGATATTTGTAATTATATATAATTTGTAATTTTTTTGAAAAAATCAAAAAGATTGAAAAAATTCGAAAGATAAATCAACTATTAAGTCATTAATGGAAACGGAAAGAGAGGGATTCGAACCCTCGGTACGAATGAATCGTACAACGGATTAGCAATCCGACGCTTTCGTCCACTCAGCCATCTCTCCCCATGGAAAAAAATAAAAAACTAATATTCAAAAATTAAATAATATAAAAATATTATATAAAATAATTCGAAATATAATTCTATAATAACAATAATATATATCTACAAAATATACAAGTTGTATTGTGTAATACAACTAGGTACAAGTTTTATCTGAAATTCCAATCAGTTAGATAAATTAGAAAGATTCAATAAAAGATTCACAACACAATCACAATATAAATTTGAGTTTATTGACTTATTCGAAAAATATATATATTCTAAAATAAATACTTCGATGCCATTTCTTATTATCTTTTCTTCCCCCTTTTGCTTCCATTTTTTCGTTTTTTTTTCTACCGCTCTTACTTTATCTTTGTTAGTGAAATCTATAATCTAATAGTTAATAATTGATAAATCAAAAACTTTCAATTGAACTCCTTCCTTAGAATTCATATTTTTACTTATTCTCCCCCCGATCTTTCAAAATGGAAACTTAGGCAAGTACCTTGATATACACAAATTTAGTTTAGTTTAATTAAAAAAAAAAAGAACATATTTAATTTAGTTCCTTCATGCTTAATATACCTACTATAACTAGGATAATTAATTTTTTGCGTTTTTTACTATTGACTTTAATTATAACTTCCGTTTTATTTATAGTTCTGAGTAAGATAGGACTTATTTGAAGTTAATCGAATGAACAACTCAAGAAATCTTTATGTGGCATTCCATATATTTTTTAGCTCTTTATCGCGTCAATTGATAATTTTTGGTTATTGAGATTCATGGGCAATTCAGATTAATATTTAGAGATAGATATTACCTTTTTCTTTTTTTTTTTTCAAAGGAATTGAAATGATTGAAGTTTTTCTATTTGGAATTGTCTTAGGTCTAATTCCTATTACTTTGGCTGGATTATTCGTAACCGCATATTTACAATACAGACGTGGTGATCAGTTGGGCTTTTGATTAATTAGATTAATTAACAAATATTTTTTTAATTGACCTCCTGTAGATTAGAGAAAGTAGGAGGTCAAATCTAGATTACTGCTCAGTTATTTCAGTCTAATTCGATAATTAATTCGATTCGACCTAACAAGAATGGAATCGCGCTCTGTAGGATTTGAACCTACGACATCGGGTTTTGGAGACCCACGTTCTACCGAACTGAACTAAGAGCGCTTTCTTATCATAATAGATAAGACTGTAAAGAAACCTTTTTGTAACAAAAAACTACATCTGCATCCTGCATGCATATACTTCATATAGAGTATGATAAAAAAAAATGAGAAATTCTGTTTTTAATCGATTTTAATTAAAATGAAATTCCTCCTTACTTCTCAGAGGAAAAGTAATTAGGTAGGGATGACGGGATTTGAACCCGTGACATTTTGTACCCAAAACAAACGCGCTACCAAGCTGCGCTACATCCCTTTCAATTCAATTGGTTTTTATAGTGTAATTGTAAAGAATCCTTGTCTTGTTTTCCACATCGCTATTTCCTATATACATAATTTATCTTGCCATTTCCTCTTTTTGGTCTCATATCATATAAGGTATAATAAAAATATTTTGATATATATGAAAAACCCGTCGTAAATTAAAAAATACTTTTCGGGAATGCTCAGCAGGAAGGGGCATGCTACTCTATTTTCTGAAAAAAAAAAATATTTTATCTACCGGATCGTTGTACATTTATTTTAATTTGACTTAGCTTAGGGATTTTGTGTACAAACAAAAGTAGTCTTTTTTAACTTTAAACTATCTATGCATCTGATCGTAGATTAGATATGTATTGCCTTTCTTTTATATATTACATTAAAGAAAAAAAACGAAGGAGGATTTTCAATGCGGGATCTAAAAACATATCTTTCCGCGGCACCGGTCCTAAGTACTCTATGGTTTGGGGCTTTAGCCGGTCTATTAATAGAAATCAATCGTTTTTTCCCAGATGCGCTGACATTCCCCTTTTTTTAATTCTAGTTTTTGACGTGGTAAGGGGGTGAGATAGAATCAACTATCTGTGATTAATCCCCCCTTATTTTAATAATATAAAAATATTCGAGGGGAGAAAGACGAAAAGTAGATTCAACCTCATAAAAACTTGGGATCCGGTTCGAATGAAAATCTCTAAAAAAGGGGGAGAGTGGAAACGAAAATGTGAATCTAGGGTAATAGGTATCATACAGGCTATTAAAATGAGATATTGTGATTAGAAATATAGTTAGAAACCTTTTGATTACGGAGTATTTCTTAAATTTATTTACTATAATTACTCTATTGATTGTGATTGCAACGAAATCTTTCTAATTGTATTTGTATTTCGAGTTAGAAACTTCTATTTTTTGATTTTCCTTTCTTCTTCACTTCGGGACGAAAATAATAATAGAAAGGTGGCTTGAATCAAAAATCCAAAGGAGGTTAGGTTGATGGCTGAGGGTAAAGATGCCCGAGTAAAAGTTATTTTGGAATGTACCGGTTGTGTTCGAAAGAGTGTTAATAAGGAATCAAGGGGCATTTCCAGATATATTACTCAAAAGAATCGACACAATACGCCTAGTCGGTTGGAATTGCGAAAATTCTGTCCCTATTGTTACAGACATACAATTCATGGAGAGATAAAGAAATAGATCGAACCGAACGTCTGCCTATCATTCTTTCAAGGAAGGGGACAAAACTATTTTCGTTCTATTTTATATAAATAAATTAGATATTTATATAAATATTATAGAAATATCAAATTTCTATTTTATATATTTATTTAAATTTTATAAATAAAAATATATATATAGAAATAAATATATAAAATTAAAATAAATATATAAAATAGAAATAAACAAACCAAATCCTATTTCTTAATTCGAATTTTTTTTTATGTCCAACCGAAATAGGATTTTCGGTATATTATATTTTATATTAAGGAATAAACTAAACAAACTATGAATAAATCTAAGCGACTCCTTATTAAACGCAAGCGACCTTTTCGTAGACGTTTGTCCCCGATCAAACCAGGGGATCGAATTGATTATAGAAACACGAATTTACTTAGTGAATTTATTAGTGAACGGGGAAAAATATTATCTAGGCGAGTAACTAGATTGACCTTGAAACAACAACGATTAATTACTCTTGCTATAAAAAAAGCTCGTATCTTATCTTTGTTACCTTTTATTAATAATCGCAAAAAATTTGAAAGAATCAAGCCGACTACTAGAACTGATAAATTTAGAAAAAAAAATAAAAAATTTGAAAGAACCAAGCCGACTACTAGAACTGATAAATTTAGAAACAAAAATAAAAAATTTGAAAGAATCAAGTCGACTACTAGAACTGATAATTTTAGAACCGAAAATAAAAAATAGGTTTTTTTAGAAAAAAAAAATAGGTCTTTATACAATTGATAATTGAATCAAAAACAAATTCTAATCTTAACTCAAAAATGGGTTGCTGGTTTGTTTTAAAAAATATGAGAATCTAGATTTGATTGCTGTGTCGTAGGATAATAAAAAATCGGGGAATTTTTTTTTGAATAGGTTTTTTGATTTTTTTTATGGATTGTATTTTATCAGACTAATTTCTACTCTACCCTCCCGGAGTTTATTCTCCGGGGAACTTGATTAAAACAATTTTGGGGGATGGATTCTTTCCAATCTTCTTTTTTTATGACCTCATTGGAAATCAAATCATATAAAGACAATTCCTATTTAATATAGCTATTTGCGCAAGTATTTTACGATTAAGAAGCGATTGTCTCTTGCGCAGATCATTTATAAATTTACTATAACTAGAACTAGAGTATAGCCCTTTTTTGCGAATTACTGCGTTTATCCGAGTGATCCACAAACGACGAAAATCTCTCTTTTTCCTATCTCTATCCCGCTGAGCCGAAACCAAAGCCCTTCTTTTCTGTTGAGCAATAGTTCGAGTAAGTTTTGAATGAGCCCCTTGACGGGATAAACAACTTTTTTTTCTACGTTTCCGAGCTATATATCCTCGTCTAACCCTAGTCATTGAATAAATGAAACTTTGATGAATAACTAATTGATTTTCTTTCTTTGAGTTATTCTTTTTTCCCTTCCTGATCGATCTATTAATAACAAAACGTAATTTTCCAATGTATAAAATAAAAATTCCAATGGCTTTTGCTACTATAACCTTCCCGACCACGATTTTTTCTTTTTTTTAGACATTTATTTTGCCTTGAAACAAGACAAAAAAATAAGAAATTGTATTGGTGTATCAAACAAATAAAAAAGAAATGTAAATTCAACTTAAATATAGATGAATAAAGAAATAGTGGGTTCCTTCGTTTCTATGGTTATTTCTTAAACGGTGAGGTCCTCTCTATACACCGGAGCCCTTTACTTCATTTACTGAATGTTATTGATAACTTGTACAGTTCAAACTTTTTGGCTCTACCCATGAATTATCCAGTAATAGGTCTTTTACAATGAGATCCACTTATACAGTAACGGTATTGAATTTTGAAGGTTAGCTAGATAGCTGGCCCTGTTAGTCCGTTCTTGCAAGAATGGGAGCATAATTTTTTTGTTTTGCCCTAAAAATAAGATTACCCGCTTAATGGATAACGTTCGCTACCAATGGGAAATTTTTTCTCATCTTAAATCAATCGGATTTACACCAATGGAAACCATAAATTTCATATGAATAGATCTTTTTCATTTTAGATAGTGACTGGAGTTCTTCCATTTTATCTTATTCACTGGTAATGATCATTAATACTGGAAAAATTCTTTCCTTTCATTTGCTTTTTTGTTCCATCCATATTATAATATAATCTGAACGAGTCACACATACACCCTAGTACATATTCCTCGGCGCTGAGGACATCCCCGAAGAGCGGGGGATTTCGAGACATTTCTGACTGGCTGTCTTGCGTTTCTAATAAGTTGTTTAATAGTTGGCATGTTAAATCATATATATAAATGGACAACAAGTTTCAATCAAAACTAACTGAATGAGATTATGAAAAGATAGTTCGAGTTAATGTAAGATTAGAAAACGAAGAGTAAACTGGGCTGTAGTTATTATCTCTAGAGCGGGTGGGACAAATTGCATAGCATTCATAGCCATTCCGTATTCATAACCGAAAAACAGAAAAAAATTTATGTCTTATTCTATTCCATTTCTATTAGAAAAAAAGGGATATATTAATTAAAGGAGCATTTAATATGGTATTCGATTCCATTTTTTATATTATTTTTTATATTATTCGTGTTATAATGTAAA